AATGAGGAGGATGAGTTGGAAGGAGATTCTAATAATGAAGATTATAATAAGGATGGGAATGCGAATGAAAACGAGGGGGATAATAAGGGTGAGAATGCAAATAAAAAAGAGGGGGAGAATAAGGGTGAGAATGCAAACGAAAACGAGTGGGAGAATAAAGATGTGAATGCGAACGAAAATGAAAGGGACAATAAAGATGTGAATGCGAATGAGAACGAGGGGGAGAATAAGCCTGTGAATCCTCCTCCTCCTCCTCATGAAAATTCCAATCCTTTCGAGCACGCTCCTGAAATAGCTAACCAACGATGGAGCCGGTTAGAAAAATACCCAAGTATATATACTTGGGTCGTGGACTTTAAACGACAGTGCTTGGAGGAGCTATTTTATAAATAATTTTATAAGAATTTTGGGCTGTGTTGATGGGAAGGATGATAGAAAGAAAGAACAAAATAACAACAATACAATATAGAATTCCAATATGTATGGTCTATGAATCACATAATAAAAAAGCAATGTGACAAAGCATCAATAATCCAAATTGCATTCCAAATGATATATCCAAATGGATTCATTTTTATATTATAAAGTAAAGATAATATTCAATTAAAGAATACAAAAAAAATAAATATAAAGAAAAAATCAAAAACTCTTAGATTCTTTTTCCTTTAACAAAAATGAGGAATTCAAACTAGTTCAAATTTCATCAAAATAGAATTGTTAGTATACTTGCTAAGGAGTGAAATGGAATCCAGTTTCTTGATCTTCGTTGTAATTGGTCTATGTGTTTACTCTCTTATTGTGGGTTTTTGGCTATTTGAAGAATTGCTAAGACAATTTTTGGGCGCTTCTGTTAATTATTACCGCCCAGTTACATTGATTCTTTATGGGAATATTTTATTATTTATTTTTTATCCAAAGGAAAGCATCCAAATGTGGATTGCCATCTTTCGGAGAATGCGGAGAAAATAAAATAAAATGCAAATGGGGGCCTTGAAGTTGAATTGACATGAGATGCTGATAAAAAGGAGACTGATAAAGAGACTCCTGAAGATTCTGAAGATTCTGAGCATTCCATTAGCATTATTAGGATGATAAACCATTAAATACAAATAGGTTATTGAAAGGACTTCGAACGAAGAAAAGGATCTAATTACTTCGAAAGAATTGAACGAGGAGCCGTATGAGGTAAAAATCTCATGTACGGTTCTGTAGAGTGACAGCCAGGGTGACTTATCTGTCAACTTTTCCACTATCAACCCCAAAAAACCCAACTCTGCCTTACGTAAAGTTGCGAGAGTACGATTAACCTCTAGATTGGAAATCACTGCTTATATACCTGGTATTGGCCATAATTTACAACAACATTCTGCAGTATTAGTAAGAGGAGGAAGGGTTAAAGATTTACCCGGTGTGAAATATCACATTGTTCGAGGAACCCTAGATTCTGTCGGAGTCAAGAATCGTCAAAAAGGGCGTTCTAGTGCGTTGTAGATTCTTATCCAAGACTTGTATCATTTGATGATGCCATGTGAATCGCTAGAAACATGTGAAGTGTATGGCTAACCCAATAACGAAAGTTTCGTAAGGGGACTGGAGCAGGCTACCATAAGACAAAGGATCTTCTTTCTAAAGAGATTCAATTCGAAACTATTATATGTCCAAGGTCTCATATGGAAATCATTTCAGAGGTTTTCCCTTACTTTGTGCGTGTCAACAAACAATTCAAAATACTTCGACTTTTTCAGAACAGGTCCAAGTAAAATAGCAATGATTCGAAGCACTTCTTTTGACATTCAACTATTTCGGAAACCTAAGGATTCCATCGTATGGATATGTAAAATACAGGATTTCCAATCCTAACACGAAAAGGAGGGAAACGGATACTCAATTTCAAGTGAGTAAATAGAATTCCATACTCGATCTCATAGATACATATAGAATTCTGTGGAAAGCCGTATTCGATGAAAGTCGTATGTACGGCTTGGAGGGAGATCTTTCGTATCTTTCGAGATCCACCCTACAATATGGGGTCAAAAAGCAAAAAAAAAAAAATTGATTCGTTTTTAGCCCTTATAAAAAGAAAACGGATTCTTGAACCTCTTTCACGCTCATGTCACGTCGAGATATTGCAAAAAAAAAAACTTCAAAATATGATCCACTTTGTCGTAGTCGATTCGTTAACATGTTGGTTAACCGTATGATGAAACACGGAAAAAAATCATTGGCTTATCAAATTTTCTATCGAGCCGGAATATATATTAAAAAAAATACAAAAAAAAATCCAATACCTGTTTTCCGTAAAGCACTACTTAGAGCAACTCCCAAGTTAATAATAAAAAAAAAAAGAGGAGAAAAGGGAAAGATTTATAGAGTTCCTCTTGAAATACCATTTTCAAAAGGATCATTACTTGGCATTCGTTGGTTATTAGCAGCATCCCGAAAGCGTTTGGGTACAAGTATGGCTTCACAATTAAGTGCAGAATTAAGAGATGCTGCTTTCAAAAAGCGTGGCAAGGCTATACGCAAAAAGGAACGGATTCATAAAATGGCAGAGGCAAGTAGAACTTTTGCACATTTTCGTTAATTCATGAACAGGATCTATGTAGACACATAAATCCATGGATTCATACATCTCGATCGGAAAAGAATCCATAGAAAGAGAATCGGACAATATCTTTCTCGAAACAAACAAAAAGGAAAAGAAAGAGAAAACATAAATCATGATCAACTAAGCCCTCTCGGGGGCTTGTTTAAGAATAAGAGAGAGGAATCTTATCCTATCCTTAAATTAGTTTCTTCTGGAGCAGCAAATGCTAATCATAATATGGGTTTGAATGAAGTGGATTCATATATTAGTAAAGCCGAAGTCAATAGGAGTACTATTGTTAAAAAATTCAGACCTCGTGCTAAAGGACATAGTTATCCTATAAAAAGAACCATCTGTGATCTAACCTAACAGATTATTAATTAATTACAAATTGGGAGAAAAGAATATGAGATCCGATTTCATTATATTGGTTATCATTTTCCTATGCGGTTACTTTGTTCTTGTAGGTTTTTGGCTATTTGAAGAATTGCTGAGACAATTCTTGGGCGCTTCTGTTAATTATTATCGCCCAGTAACAATGATTCTATATTTCCATATTTTATTATGGACTTTTTATCCAAAGGAAAGCATCCAAATGTGGATTGCAATCTTTCGGAAAATATGGAGAAAATAAAAATTGGAAAGAATCAAAAAAACCAAAGCCAAAAATCAAAAAGGGCAAAGAAATACTAGTCACTTGTTGTCGGTCATACCATATATACCGCAAATGGTTGGCCATAAATAAATTCGGGATTCATCATAGTGGGAACGAATTTGTGGCTTATCATCAAATCTGTTTGATGGTAGGTCACAAATTGGTAGAATTTGCGCCTACAAAGTGAAAGAAAAAGAATCTTATTCTTATAAAATCTTATCCAAATTTATAAAAGGAGGAATGGAATAACCTTGTAAAGATTTTCAACCTTATCAAAATTTGGCTTTACAGTATGTGGGTGCAAATCATAGAATGCCCGCCGGGTTTGGTGATTTGCATCTGCATACTTATATTGATAGGATACTTCGTGCTGGAATTTGTCCTCAAATACATTTTTCAAATACCGGTTGAGTATAATTTGTATTGGTCAATCCCAGCATATACGTTCTTTATATTATGTGTCCTTTTTCGGGACAACTTCGGCCGGTTCTGGGAACCGTTCTGCAAGCATTGGGTAAATTCCCTTAAGTATCTATTTAAGGGATATTTTTGGTAAGTAATCGGGGTATTGAAGTGATCTAAGTAAGTGATAAATGGTTCAAGTAGGCAAAAATTGGATATTTTCATTTTCCAATTTTTGCCTGCCTACTCGGACTTTCGCGAGAGATGTAAGATCTCAAAATAAGGATCCAAAATCTGTAATGAAGAACAAAAATCGGAATCCAACAGAACATAGAAAAATAGTCACAAAATTGAAGGAAACAGAATCTTATAACAATTTAGAAATAAAAACTCCAATTTCAAAAAATGAATAAACCCTCAGGTTTCATACTCGTAATTCTTGCCATCCTCTGCTGTTACTTTCTTATTGTCGGGTTTTGGTTATTTGAAGAATTGCTGAGACAATTCTTGGGCGTTTCTGTTAATTATTATCGCCCAGTGACATTGATTCTTTATTGGAATATTTTATTCTTCACTTTTTATCCGAGGCGAGGGAGAGCATCCAATTTTGGATTTCTATCTTTCGGAAAATATGGAAAAAAGAAAATCAAAATCTGATTTTCAGAAGGTAGAGGATAACCTTATGAGGCAGTGGTTTTTCAGTATGTGGGTACCAATTAAAGAGTATCCTTGGCCTGTTGGATCTTAGTAGCTGCGTTCCTATTTGTGACCTATCATAAAATCCGTTTTATGATAGGTCACAAATGAAAAAATGAAAATATAACTTAGTTACTCTTTGCATAGAAAGAACTTCGGACAATTCACCAAAGCACGAAAGCGAATCATAATTCCTAGTTTATAATAGCTGTATTTTTATTTTTCTTTTCACCAATTCTAGATTTCTTCTCACCAATTCTAGCTGCATTTTCACCAAAACATGAAAATGACGGTGAGAATAAGGATATGAGGAGAAATCAGAACACAGATAAAAAGAGAGATGGAAATGGTGGGTATTCTCATCCTGAGAACGCTGAGTTGGAAGAGAATTCTCAGGATGAGGATGATAAGGATCAGTTTGACGGAGATTCTCAGGATGAGAATGAGGAGGAAGGAGATTCTAAGTATGAAGATGATAATAAGGATGTGAATGCGAATGAGAACGAGGGGGAGAATAAGGATATGAATGCGAATGAGAACGAGGGGGAGAATAAAGATGTCAATGTCAATCCTTCTCCTAATAAAGTGAACCCGGAATGGACGAGCTTAGAGCACTCTCCTGAAAGGGTTAACGAAGAATGGACGAGGTTAGAGCGGTTT